GTTGGCGTTGAGGGAATTGCACGGATAGAGATTCAAAAAAGAATCGATCTAATTCAAGTCATAATTTATATAGGATTCCCAAAATTCTTAATAGAAAATAGACCGCGGAGAGTCGAAGAATTGCAGATGAATGTACAAAAAGAACTTCATTGTGCGAACCGAAAACTAAACATTGCTATTACACGAATTGCAAATCCTTATGGACACCCTAATATTCTTGCAGAATTTATAGCTGGCCAATTAAAGAATAGAGTTTCTTTTCGCAAAGCAATGAAAAAAGCTATTGAATTAACCGAGCTGGCGAATACAAAAGGAATTCAAGTACAAATTGCGGGACGTATCGACGGAAAAGAAATTGCACGCGTCGAATGGATCAGAGAAGGTAGGGTTCCTCTACAAACCATTGGAGCTAAAATTGATTATTGTTCCTATACAGTTCGAACCATATACGGGGTATTAGGAATCAAAATTTGGATATTTGTAGACGAAGAATAATAAGACTTTACGTGTTTTTACATTATACCCAGTAGTGGACAAAAAAAGAAAAACCCTTTTATTCTTTTCTTTTATTCTTTTTATGTTCAAGCAAAACAAAAAAAGAGCAATTCTGCAATTCTAGAGGGTTAAATAAAAATTCGATTGATCATTTTATATAATTGCTATGCTTAGTGTGTGACTCGTTGGTTTTTTTAGGCTAGGATTCAAAAAAACGGACCAGGGCCCAGAGTATGAACTAATAACTATAGCACTAATAACCAACTCATTGCTTCGCATTATCTGGATCCAAAGAACCAGTCAAGATAAAGATATAATATATTGGACATATCGTTGTAGCAACTGAAATCTTTTTTTGCATAAAGATAAAAAAACCAATCGGATTATGAGTTGTGAAGTTCTAAGTCGAAAAGCAAAACAGAAAAAAAGTATGCGGATAAGTGGAAGGATGAGAGAAAGAGAGAACGGAAATATCAATGATATATGATTCCAATATGTAAGGTCGATGAGTCATCTCATAAAACGCAGTGTAATAAAGCATAAATTCAATAATGATTCATGCATAATTAGATGAATCCGCTTATAGAACAAAAAAATCAAGAGCCTCGAGCCAATAAAGACTGAGAAAATTGACTTAAGAAAAAAGGACTCCGCCGGAAAATTCAGACCTAACCATTAATCGAGAAGCAATGGGAACGATATAACCCGTGAATGCAGAAGATTCTATTGAAAATGAATCTTAATGATTCATTGGGTGGGATGGCGGAACAAACCAGGGACCTCCTCTTTTATTCTTTTATTTTGAGAGGTCATGAACTAACCCTATAACTGAAAAACTGAAATAGATATGGAAATGACTGAAATAGATATGGAAAGAGTAAATATTCGCCCGCGAAAGTTTTTTTTTATTAGATGGATACATTTTTGTCGATCCCATATGATAAAAGGAAAAACAAAAGAAAGATTTTTTTATAACGATAACGTTATAAAAAAAGACATTGACATTATCTAGAAATAGAATACATGTTTAATTAAATAATATCTAAACACGCTAGACAAATTTCGAATAGATTAACGAATTGATTAATTAGATGCAATTTCAAAGAATCCTACGATTCAGCATATTATTCATTAAACACATGTATATCTTGATAAAATCTGTTTTAGTCGTTTCATTCGCGAGGAGCTGGATGAGAAGAAACTCTCATGTCCAGTTCTGTAGTAGAGATGGAATTGAAAAAGAACCATCAACTATAACCCAAAAAGAACAAGATTCCGTAAACAACATAGAGGAAGAATGAAAGGAATATCTTATCGAGGTAATCATATTTGTTTCGGTAGATATGCTCTTCAAGCACTTGAACCCGCTTGGATTACATCTAGACAAATTGAAGCAGGGCGCCGAGCAATGACACGAAATGTACGCCGTGGCGGAAAAATATGGGTACGTATATTTCCAGACAAACCAGTTACAGTAAGACCCACGGAAACCCGTATGGGTTCAGGGAAAGGATCCCCAGAATATTGGGTAGCTGTTGTTAAACCGGGTAGAATACTTTATGAAATGGGTGGAGTAGCCGAAAATATAGCTCGAAAGGCTATTTCAATAGCGGCGTCCAAAATGCCTATAAGAACTCAATTCATTATTTCTGGATAGAAATGTAGAACCAAAGGAAAGAAGTCTTGTGTATAAAAAAAACAATTGCAGGGTTTTCTTTCTTTTTTTTTTTTTTTACTTCGTCCTTTGCTTTATTTTACATTAAAAAAACGGTTAAAAAAACGGATAAAAAAAAAATGATATGATTCAACCTCAAACCCATTTGAATGTAGCAGACAATAGCGGGGCACGAGAATTAATGTGTATTCGAATAATAGGAGCTAGTAATCGCCGATATGCTCATATTGGTGATGTTATTGTTGCTGTGATAAAAGAAGCAGTACCAAATACGCCTCTAGAAAGATCAGAAGTGATCAGAGCTGTAATTGTACGTACTTGTAAAGAACTCAAACGCGATAACGGTATAATAATACGATATGATGACAACGCTGCAGTTGTCATTGATCAAGAAGGAAATCCAAAAGGAACCCGAGTTTTTGGCGCGATCGCCCGGGAATTGAGACAGTTAAATTTTACTAAAATAGTTTCATTAGCACCTGAGGTATTATAATATGAGACCGTGAGATAGTGATAGTATTTAAATAAAATAGATAAATTAGTGGATTATGTCTCATAGTGGATTATGTCTCACGCATATACTTTTAAGAATTTTCTTTAATAATTTTTATAAAAAAAGAACATGCTGATTATATCCAAATTCGGAAGCAACAATAATTTTAGTTTATCATGGGTAAGGACACTATTGCTGACATAATAACTTCTATACGAAATGCTGACATGGATCGAAAGGGAACGGTTCGAATAGCATCTACTAACATGACCCAAAACGTTGTTAAAATACTTTTACAAGAGGGTTTTCTCGAAAACGTAAGGAAACTTGTAGAAAATAACAAATATTTTTTGGTTTTAACCCTACGACATAGAAGGAATAGGAAAGGACCATATAGAACTCTTTTAAATTTAAAACGAATAAGTCGACCGGGTCTCCGAATCTATTCTAACTATCAACGAATTCCTAGAATTTTAGACGGGATGGGGATTGTAATCCTCTCTACTTCTCGGGGTATAATGACAGACCGAGCAGCTCGGCTAGAAGGAATCGGCGGAGAAATTTTGTGCTATATATGGTAAATTTTCTGCTATCCGAATTGTATCTGTAACTTCCTGTTTGTGAAAAAAACGAATAAAAAAGCCAAGTTATCTAATATCACGCCTTCCTACATTAGTTGATACTTCAAGGAGGGTTTGTCTGGAATAAAAGAAGAAAAATGGATTCATGAAGGTTTAATTACTGAATCACTTCACAATGGTATGTTCGGGGTTCGTTTAAATAATGAAGTCAGATTCTAAGTTCTGTTTCAGGAAGGATCCGACACTCTTTTATACATATACTACCAGGAGATAGAATCAAAATTTAAGTAAGTCGTTATGATTCAAACGGGGGGGGGGGGGCGCAGAATTTCTAGACCCCACAACAAAGATTCGAATGGTTCGGTGGTTTTTCAAGATTCCTTTCATGAGGATCCAATTCACGGTTCAAAAATCTCAAGAAACTTATTTTCTTCCAATCAGTAAAGTAGATTCGAAATTCAGTTAAGGAATAACAATTATGAAAATAAGAGCCTCCGTTCGTAAAATTTGTGAAAAATGCCGACTGATCCGTAGAAGGGGACGCATTATAGTAATTTGTTCCAACCCGAGACATAAACAAAGACAAGGATAATCTTTCGAAAAGGGACTCTCTAAAGGAACCGAGGAACAAATCAAAATAAAAGATCCGTTTTGACATGAAATGGATATATCCATATATCTCTGACTTCTATTTCGGAAATGATAAAATATGGCAAAATCTATACCAAGAAGCGGTTCACGTAGGACTGGACGTGTGGGTTCACGTAAAAGTGCACGGCGAATACCAAAGGGCGTTATTCATGTTCAAGCAAGTTTCAACAACACCATTGTGACAGTTACAGATGTACGGGGTCGGGTTATTTCTTGGTCCTCCGCCGGTACTTGTGGATTCAGGGGTACAAGAAGAGGGACACCTTTTGCTGCTCAAACCGCAGCAGGAAATGCTATTCGAGCAGTAACAGATCAAGGTATGCAACGAGCAGAAGTCATGATAAAAGGTCCGGGTCTCGGAAGAGATGCAGCATTACGCGCTATTCGTCGAAGTGGTATACTTTTAAGTTTCGTAAGGGATGTAACCCCTATGCCACATAATGGCTGCAGACCCCCTAAAAAAAGGCGAGTGTAGAAATAAACATTGAAGAGATTTCAAGAGAAATAAACGACTCAAAAATCTGACAAATAATATTACTATGGTTCGAGAGAAATTAAAAGTATCTACTCGGACACTACAGTGGAAATGTGTTGAATCAAGAACAGACAGTAAGCGTCTTTATTATGGACGCTTTATTCTGTCTCCACTTATGAAAGGTCAAGCCGACACAATAGGCATTGCGATGCGAAGAGCTTTGCTTGGAGAAATCGAAGGAACATGTATTACACGCGCAAAATCTGAGAAAATCCCGCATGAATATTCTACCATAGTAGGTATTCAAGAATCAGTACATGAAATTTTAATGAATTTGAAAGAAATTGTATTGAGAAGTAATCTATATGGAACTCGTGACGCGCTTATTTGTGTCAAAGGTCCTGGATATGTAACTGCTCAAGACATCCTCTTACCACCTTCTGTGGAAATCGTGGATAATACGCAGCATATAGCTAACCTAACGGAACCAACTGATTTTTGTATTGGATTACAAATTGAAAGGAATCGAGGATATAATATAAAAACACCAAATAACTTTCAAGACGGAAGTTATCCTATAGATGCTATATTCATGCCTGTTCGAAACGCGAATCATAGTATTCATTCTTA